TAAAGTCGTCTTACAGACAAAGGATTTACTTGTTACTAATATAGTCTAGCCTCTGTTCTTCTTTAGATCCTTTGTTTCACTCCGATAGTATGATAGGGCGGAATCAATGCAGCGGAAATGAATACATTTCCATACTATTAAGAAGTAAGTATAAGTGGAATAGATAGAACATAATCTGTATCATGCCGCATCACTTATTTTACTGGATCTTACGGAGCCAGTTCATGCACGACTCGGGTCTGATCTGATCATAGAAAAAATTCTCCTCAAGCAAACCAGCCTATCCTCTGTATGGGGTTTACATGGTGGTTGGAACAGAGACACGTTGGTTGTAAATTCCAATGTGGCGGATAAAATAATATATCTGCACGGGCCAATCAATAGTTCAAGCCACACACTCCCATAATCCATATTCTCTTCGGGGAATCGCTTCAACTATTCGTATCAAATCAAATAAATAATACAATATTGCGGAGTTGAAGGGAAATATCCAAACACATGTCTTATTCTTTTCAATAATCCATATTTGTAGCAATGAAATACTATTGCCCCTCCCCCCAATTATATATGCCGGATTACCGAAATCTATGATATGTCTTCTCTATAAAGGACCAGAAATGCCTTGCTTACGAATCATTGGGAAGTGCATTAACATAAATACGGCAGTAAGAAGGGGTAATACAAAAGTGTGTAAACTATAAAAACGAGTCAAGGTAGATTGTCCCACACTAGCACTTCCGCGTAATAACTCGACTAAGGGCGATCCTATTACAGGAATAGCGTCGGGTACGCCTGTCACAATTTTGACTGCCCAATAACCAATTTGGTCCCAAGGTAAGGAATAACCAGTTACACCAAAAGATGCGGTTAATACAGCCAGAACCACACCCGTAACCCAAGTTAATTCGCGAGGTTTTTTAAACCCGCCGGTGAGATACACACGAAATACGTGCAGGATCATCATTAGGACCATCATACTTGCCGACCATCGATGAACTGATCGGATTAACCAACCAAAGTTGGCTTCAGTCATTATGTATTGAACAGAGGCAAAGGCCTCGGTAACGGTCGGACGATAGTAAAAAGTCATGGCAAACCCCGTAGCTACTTGTACTAAAAAACAAGTAAGTGTAATCCCCCCTAGACAATAAAATATGTTGACATGAGGAGGAACATATTTACTAGTTATATCATCTGCAATCGCCTGAATCTCGAGACGCTCTTCGAACCAATCATATACTTTATTGAGATAGGTAAACCGAAGGAACTCCCCCTCTGAGAACTGTATATGAAAATTTTATCTCGTACAGCTCAAGCAAAAACACCCCAATATTGATATTGGTTACAACAGATATGTAATAGAAAGTTTTTTAAACTTCTTATTATTCTTAGACCCCATATTAAATATTCTCTTAATATACGAAGGGAAAACCCCTCAAGCTCTTCTTTGTGATGATAATGCCAAAATATCAAGTCAGCTCATTCGTCTTTATGTTGGAGTTACAGGCCTCTTGAATCTTCTTTGTCCCTATTTTTATTTGTGTCTAATTCGGATTTTTTTATTTTTGTTTTTTATTGATAGGAATTCTCTTGTTGAGACCCTATGAATCGATTGAAACCCCAGATTCATACTAGACCACGATGATTGAATAAAGCCCCAAGCTAAGCTCAAAGATTCTCTGAGTAAGAACCGTTTGATCATCACTTATTCAATTAATAGATGGAATGACTAAAAATTCGAAGAAACATTTTATTTCTCCGTTGATAAAAAAAAGAAACATAAAAAAAATTTAAGGAAGAAAAACCCTCTGATTTATTTTATAATTATCAAATCTTTAAAATAGTTTTTGAGTCCAGTCGCGAGGTCTGAATAGTAGGTATGAATCATAGTTCAAATATTTCTTGATATATTCCATATATTGCGTGCTCCGGATACAAAAATTAATATCCGACGAGGCAGAACCCATCTCTCTCAAGATGACAGACCCATTCTCTGTACTATCAATAGGATCAATTGTAACAAGTCACACACTCATATTCCGGAAATACAGAAACAAAAAAATTCCACGGTCGAACTGCCAGAATGGCCTAGAAATCCAAGTACTAAGTGCTTTATTTTTGAATTGAAAAGCCAGGACTTAATTATTTTTATGGACCTAATTTATTGAAATTCCATCCAGTAAAACGGAAGAATTATAAATTTCCAAAATAATAGATAGGAATACCGCAAATAGAGCCATTGCGACCCCCATCAAAGGGGTAGTTCCCCAACCAGGAGCAACCTTCCCATATTCCGAATTCAATGGTTTCAATAAATTCCCTACATTAGTTCGTCTTGGACCAGATCTAGAACTATCCTCAACGGTTTGTGTAGCCATAAATCCTATTGCATTGGTTGAGATCGGTTGACTTTGTATACCATTCCGTTGTAAATAAACGATCTTATCATAGATCCATTGCGGTCTTGCAATTTTATAATAATGGAAACAGCAACCTTAGTCGCCATCTTTATATCTGGTTTACTTGTAAGTTTTACCGGGTACGCCTTATATACCGCTTTTGGGCAACCCTCTCAACAACTAAGAGATCCATTCGAGGAACACGGGGACTAGTTAAAGTAAAGTAATGAGCCTCCCATATTGGGAGGCTCATTACTTTACTTCAACTTAGATAATGTAAGATAATGAAAAAGCATTTTGCTTTTTTACTTTTTAATTGGAACCTTAGGCGGTTCTCGAAAAAAGATAGCGAAAAAAATTATTCCTAGAGTCGAGACTAAGAGGAATGTATAAACCAATGCTTCCATAAATTCGATCGTGGTTTACAATTATAGCTTCCACACCTGTTCATTTGGGAGCATCTCCCAGATTAAGAAAGGACAAGAGTCAAGGAAAGGGGCGGTGATTCAAATCAAGATTTCTCTGGTATTCTATAAAAAAAAATCCAATAGAGGCGAAAGATACAAGAGCAGTATTGTATCAGACTACTTGTCTCCTTGTAGTTGGATCTCCAAGTTTTTGGAATGCGCCAAACTCCACTTGAGCATCCAAATCTGGGTCAATACCAGCAAAAACATCTCTGAACAAGGTTCTAGCACCATGCCAAATGTGTCCGAAAAAGAAGAGCAAAGCAAACGAAGCATGTCCAAAAGTGAACCAACCCCTGGGGCTGCTACGAAAAACACCATCGGATTTCAAAGTAGCACGATCTAATTCAAAAATTTCACCCAATTGAGCGCGTCTAGCATATTTTTTCACAGTAGCAGGATCGCTATAACTGACTCCATCGAGTTCGCCACCATAGAACTCAACGGTAACTCCTACTTGTTCGACACTATACTTTGATTCTGCCCTTCTAAAAGGAACATCGGCTCTTACAATTCCGTCTCCGTCTACCAAAACGACTGGAAATGTTTCAAAAAAAGTAGGCATACGACGTACAAAAAGCTCACGCCCTTCTTTATCTCTAAAGATGGGATGTCCTAACCACCCCACAGCTATTCCATCCCCGTTGTCCATCGAACCCGCTCTAAATAATCCACCCTTTGCTGGATTATTGCCAATGTAATCATAAAAAGCTAATTTTTCGGGAATTTTAGACCAAGCTTCTGATAAACTCTGATTTTCGGCTAGTCCGGCGCCAACCCTTCGATATATTTCTTGCTGGAAGTATCCTTGATCCCACTGATAACGAGTGGGACCAAATAATTCGATCGGGGTAGTTGCTGAGCCATACCACATAGTTCCAGCAACAACAAAAGCTGCAAAAAAGACAGCAGCGATACTACTGGAAAGGACAGTTTCAATATTACCCATACGTAATCCTTTGTATAGACGTTGGGGTGGACGTACACTAAGATGGAATAGGCCCGCTAATATGCCCAATGTACCTGCTGCAATATGATGAGAGGCTATTCCTCCCGGAACAAAAGGATCAAAACCCTCTACCCCCCACGCAGGATTTACAGATTGTACTTTTCCAGTTAGTCCATAAGGATCGGACACCCATATTCCAGGACCGTACAAGCCTGTTACATGAAATGCACCAAACCCAAAGCAAGCTAACCCTGAGAGAAATAAATGAATTCCAAAGATCTTGGGTAAATCCAAAGAAGGTTTTCCTGTACGTTCATCACAGAATATTTCTAGATCCCAATATACCCAATGCCAAATAGCTGCCAAGAAGCACAAACCAGAAAAAACAATATGTGCCCCGGCCACACCTTCGTAACTCCAAATACCCGGATTCGTTATAGTCCCTCCTGTGATACTCCAACCGCCCCATGAATTGGTTATTCCTAAACGAGTCATGAAGGGTATAACGAACATACCTTGTCTCCACATTGGATCAAGAACAGGGTCAGAGGGATCAAAAACGGCTAATTCGTATAGAGCCATTGAACCGGCCCAACCAGAAACGAGAGCTGTATGCATTATATGTACAGCAAGCAACCGACCGGGATCATTCAATACGACGGTATGAACACGATACCAAGGCAAACCCATGGAAATACCCCTTTATCAAAGAAAAATAGACACTATGTAACTTTATCGCATTGGAAAAGACTATGCTATGGACCTCTCCCTTTCAGTGGATTATTTCGGAGCAATAATATTTATTTAATTCCGTTTCGTTGGTAATAATGGAACAATTCTGTTCGTAGGAACAAAGATAAGCAGATCTATTCTATACCCGATAAGTACCAATACGCAATGGGGGGGGTTGGTTCCATTTTCTATGGGCGAAGGCCTAGATACTTGTTCATCGTTCGAACAGCCCGACCCATTCGTAATAATTTTCCTTTATTTATTTCGTCTTACTCTATGAACTTTCTAATCTAGGGATAAAATACGGCATTACGTTTCCACATCAAAGTAAAATATAGTACTTAACCCCCCTTTCTTTCAGTTGATGCCTATTGGTGTTCCAAAAGTACCTTTTCGGAGTCCTGGAGAGGAAGATGCGGTTTGGGTTGACGTATAGCGCGACTTGTCAGACATATTGGGTCATATGGGATTTCCCCGTTCTCTCCCCCGATCGAGATACCCTCTGTTTCGCCCAAAAAAGATTGCTTGAACCAGCAATAATTTGGAGCGTGAAGTGCAATTAAATACATTTTTTAGGGGGTTCGAGATCAATATTAATATTATAAAAAATTTATGGTTGGTTTGGTTGGACCAATAAAATGAAGTATCCAGGCTCCGTTCAGAAAATACCCAATTGGTAATATATGTATGATTATCACTTGTATCATAAGTGATTACTTTAATAGCATATAAGCAATATCAAACAGCCAATCAATGAAATAATATGTATGATGACTACATCGAATATTATATTTGTCGTTGTCGTAAGAAAGGCATGAAATTAATTGAAAAAAAGTCGTACAAAAAAGTGGTATTGGGGTCATTTGTCCTATATGTGCAAATGAAAATCGGGCGGATCTTTACCCGGAGTAGAACATAAACCTAAAATAATTGAGGGGCCCATTCAGGAACAAGAAAATTACATCGTAATTTGGATTGGATTTCGATGAAACAATACATCAATAAGAGGTTAATTTGATAAGTTTAGTGGATTTTTTTTTATAGAGAGGCGAGAAAAAAATCATCTTTCTTAAAAAATAGAAGAAAAAGCCCCTTCATTAGGAGTTAGAAAAGTCCTACTATAAAAAAAGAAGCCGGGCTGGAATCAGCACATTGATTCTTTTTTTCTTTTCGCAATTTTTTTTTGAACCGTATGCATCCAAAGGTGCGTGTACGGCTCTTACGGGATAAACTTTTGTCCTAATCAACCGACTTCATCGAGAAAGATTGCTTTTTTTAGGCCAAGAGGTTGATAGCGAGATCTCAAACCAACTTATTGGTCTCATGGTATATCTCAGTATAGAGGATGACACCCGAGATCTTTATTTGTTTATAAACTCTCCCGGCGGATGGGTAATACCTGGAGTAGCCATTTATGATACTATGCAATTTGTGCCACCGGATGTACATACAATATGCATGGGATTAGCCGCTTCAATGGGATCTTTCGTCCTGGTCGGAGGAGAAATTACCAAACGTATAGCATTCCCTCACGCTCGGCGCCAATGAGTTTTTTATTTGAGTGAAAAAAGAAGACTATGCCTTCGCAATATGTAATATGAATATAATATTAAGTAATAATAGCATGGCACTTCGAGTTCGATATGAACAAACCATTATTGTTTTTTCTTTTCATAACATGAGATTATGTATCGGGCGAGTAATATGAGACTAAAAGGTATTTATGATTTGATTTTTTCTATCCGGGGTTTATTTCAGCGTCACAAACTTTTTTGTTTTCACACCAGAGGCCTCTTTCCAATATTTATGTTATGAAAGAGTACAAAAATGAAAAAAAAAAACAAGATCATTTTTTTACTTATTTGATCGGATCAAAAAGAAACTTTGGGATTGCTGAATCACATACGAGATAAATGATAAATATAGAAAGCAACGGAACCATCATAGTATTTTTAAACTCCCCCGAAAAGAAGGGTGGTAAATGGATCACTTAAGGATTTGGGTCGGGTGGATCCTGTTTCTCTTTTTTCTCGACGGAAAGGAAAAGTAAATTCCATTGTGGAGCCGTATGCAATGCGCAAAAATGCCTGTACGGTTGTTCAATTATATATATATATATAATATATATATTCGTATTTTCTTCTTGTTCTTTATCTCTTTCCTTCGTCCGATCGTACGAGATCGAGGGACCATTCATTGTGTTATATCATCAGGGTAATGATCCACCAACCTGCTAGTTCTTTTTATGAGGCACAAACGGGAGAATTTGTCCTAGAAGCGGAAGAACTGCTGAAACTACGCGAAACCCTCACAAGGGTTTATGTACAAAGAACGGGCAACCCCTTATGGGTTGTATCCGAAGACATGGAAAGGGATGTTTTTATGTCAGCAACAGAAGCCCAAGCTCATGGAATTGTTGATCTTGTAGCGGTCGAAAATGCGGGGGATTTCGCGTAAATCCGCGATTCCATTTTGGACCATAATTCAGATGAACCTAAATGGAATATTTTATCTGCTTACCGGAGTAAAAAAGAAAATAGAAAAAATGCATAATAATCTGGTTAGGATTGATCTAAACCAGCCCATTTTATATACGATTTAGCATGCCAACTATTAAACAACTTATTAGAAACACAAGACAGCCAATAAAAAATGTAACAAAATCCCCCGCTCTTCGGGGATGTCCTCAGCGTCGAGGAACATGTACTAGGGTGTATGTGCGACTCGTTCAGATCATGAGCTGGAACAAACAAAAGAAAGGGATATTGTTTTTTCCAGTATAAATGACCAGTACCAATGAATAGGTTGGAAGAATTCCATTCAATATATAAATCTAAAAAAAAGCCCCCATTGTGTATGAAATTTATGGTTTCTATTGGTGCAAATCCAATCACCTCAATTGGAGATGAGAAGCAATTCCCCATTGGTAGCAAATGGTTATCCATTAAGCGGGGGGAATAGTATTTAAGAAGCAAAAAAATTATGCTCTAACTCTTGCAAAAACGGACTAACAGGGTCAGCTACCTAGCCAACCTTTGTAATTAAATATCGTTACTGTATGGGTAGATCTCATTGTGAAAAAGACCCATTACTGTATAATTCATAGGTAGAGTCAAAGAATGTGAACCGTACAAGTTACTAATAACATTGATTAAATCAGGAAAAGGCTCCGGTGTATAGAGAGGACCTCGCCGTTTAAGAAGCAACCATAGAAACGATGGAACCCGCTATTTATTTATTTTATCCATTTACCCTTTTATTGATACTTTAACTCAACTTTATTTATTTGTTTTGTTGATACCTAGTATAGTATCAATAAATTTCGTATTCGGGGTTAAATGCCTGAAAAAAATCGCGGTTGGGAAGGTCATAGTAGCAAAAGCCATTGGAATTTTTTTTATACATCGGAAGAATCCGTTTTGTTATTAATAGACCAGGAAAGGGGAAAAGAATGACTAAAAGAAAATAAATCAATTAGTTATTCATCAAAGTTTAATTTGATTCAATGACCAGAATTAGACGAGGGTATATAGCGCGGAGACGTAGAACAAAAATTCGTTTATTTGCATCAACCTTTCGAGGGACTCATTCAAGACTTACCCGAACTACTATTCAACAGAAAATGAGAGCCTTGGTTTCTGCTCATCGGGATAGGGGTAGGCAAAAGAGAAATTTTCGTCGTTTGTGGATCACTCGGATAAATGCAGCAATTCGTGAGATCGGGGTATCCTATAGTTATAGTAGATCCATACATGATCTGTACAAGGGGCGGTTGCTTCTTAATCGTAAAATACTTGCACAAATAGCCATATCAAATAGGAATTGCCTTTACATGATTTCCAATAAGATCATGAAAATTAAATAAGGAGATTGGAAGGAATACACCGTAATGATTTAAACGGGGGCCCCGGAGAATGAGCTCCGGGAAGGTCGAGTAGAAATTAATATGATAAAAATAGAGTAAAAATGAATGAACACGTTTCAATAAAAAAAAAGAAGAAAAAAATTTACGACTTTTTTCTTACGACGTGACAATCCAATCTGGATTCTCAAATTTTTCGAACAAAAAACCAATCTGAGTTGGGGTTCGGATTGGGGTTTTTATTCAATTGCAATTCAGAAATAGGCCTATCTATTTATTTCTAGTTCGAGGACCTGTAGTTCTAGGAGTCGACTCAGTTCTCTCAAATTGTTTCTCATTATTAAGAAAAGGTAACAAAGATAAAATACGAGCTTGTTTTATAGCAATAGTAATTAATCGTTGTTGTTTCAAAGTCAATCTATTCACTCGTCTAGATAATATTTTTCCTTGTTCACTAATAAATCTACTAATTAAACTCATGTTTCTATAATCAATTCGATCCCCCGACCCAATTGGGGGCAAACGCCTACGAAAAGATCGCTTGGATTTAAGAAAAAGTCGCTTGGATTTATCCATGGTTTATTCCTTATCTTTAAAATCCTATTTCTGAATTCTAATTTAATTTGGGATCCGGCCGAAATAGGATTTGGTTGTTTTATTTTTATAGTTTATTTATATATATATTATGTAATTATTATTATGTTATTATTAAATTATGTAATTTATTGCTGTTCCTTGGGGGGGGGGGTTACACACGCGTTACATTACGTTTTATCTATTTCTTTATCTCCCCATGAATCGTATGCTTGTAACAATAGGGACAAAATTTTCTCAATTCCAATCGACTAGGCGTATTGTGTCGATTCTTTTGAGTAATATATCTGGAAATGCCCCGCGATTCTTTATTAATATTAATACCGTTTCGGACACAACTGTTACATTCCAAAATAACTCTTACTCTGACATCTTTACCTTTGGCCATGAACCTCCTTTTTGATTTTTGATTCCCTCAACTCTTCCATTTTCGATCCGAAACGAAGAATAAAAAAAGAAGTTGCTGACTCGAAATCCAATTCTTAAATATTTCATTGCAATCAATAGAGAAATAAAATAAAAAATAATAAGTAATACAACGATTTCTAACTATCAATTAGTTCTCATATTGGTATTTCATTTAAGTATCTTGTATGCTTTTGTTGTCTTCGACTCTTTTTTTTTTTTCCATTTCTGCTCTCCCTCTATTAATTATTAATTCAGCCTAAACCTGAGTTTCGTTGCGGGTGAATCTTCTTTGATTCTTTCTCTTTCCTTCTTTTTTTTTAGGATAAAAAACTGACAGTGACAGAAAGAACAAAACAAAGAAAAGGGGGTTAGTCACAGATAATTTATTGTATCTCTAATCTTCTTCATCCCTAACTAGAATGAAAAAAAGGGGAATGTCAACGCATCTGGGAATAAACGATTGATCTCTATCAATAGACCTGCCAAAGACCCGAACCATAGAGTGCTTAACACAGGTGCCACGGATAGATATGTTTTTATATCTCGCATTGAAAATCCTCCCTTTTTTATTGTAATACATATATGATCA